CATACGTGAGATTTTCACCTCATACGGCTCCTCCCTTAGGTGCATAATGAGAATAATACATGGAATCAAAAAAGAGTGCAAAATTCTCGTTATGGACTGAGTGGGGCTAGTGTTTTTACAAGAAATCTCTAGCCAACCTTCCTGCCAAAGATTTTTTTAACATCAAATGGGTTAATCTTAAATAAAAAATGGTAACTTCAACAATTTCTTTGTCCCCTACGCCCTTTAATTTCCAGGAAGTGGTCACTTCAACAGTCTTCGATGGTTATACAGGTATCCAAAATAGGAACGAGATGGATGTTTGTTGTCCCAACCATTTTAGTTTCGATCTCGATAAGGAAGGCGAGAATTTCGACCAAAGTCAAAGTCTGCGTATTGTTGATTTCTAGGTGTAGTGCTTCTTCTCCTATACTGTCTATTGATTCTAATGGATGAGGGTTGACTCGCACCGCAATACAGATTCATAAGTTTTAACCTCTGGCTCACTACTTGAATCGACAATTCAAGCATCTGAGGCTGCATTAATCGGGGATACACGACAGAAGGAATTGTTTTTTTTTTACAAACCTCACCTTCAAAAAGCGTAGATTTATTTCATTTTTTTTCTAGTCCGAAATCATGCGTCAGTCTTATAAGACTGAAGGTGGTAAATAAAATTGAGATCGAAAAGATATGTAAACTAATGATCAAATCACACCATCTCTGTAATAGGTAAATGCCTCCTTTTCTCCTGAAGTTGTCGGAATTATTCGTAATAAGATATTGGCTACAATTGAAAAGGTTTTATCAATAAAATTTCCATTTATACTCGATTTAGTCATAGATAGCAATCCACTCTCAAATTCTTTTCATTACCTTTCGTAAGAAAATGATTCCCCACAAACAAAGGAATTGGACACTACGAAATAACATAAAAACAGAATTTTCGAAATTTGAAAACTCCTCTTCCTTAAATTCTTTCTTTTTGACCGGAATTAAATAAAATAATAAGAAATAGTTTCGATTTCATACAAATCTAGTCGACTAGTATAAGAATGAAGAGGTCCTAGTCTGATTCCCATCTCATCTCGAAATTGAAGAAAAAAACAAAATAGATAGACCGATTAGTTGATTCCTTACGATTGATTGAATTCGTGTCAAAATATCCGAAAAGGATGGGAGCACTAGATAACATAAATGGATATCTAAAAAATCGATATCTTTCCTCTTTTTGTTTTTTCATACTTTTTTTCGAATTGATTGCCCGGAATTTTTGAAGGATCAAGTAAAAAATAAAAGTGGCTCGCTATTGATTCGGTTGATGGGGCATAATCGTTACGTAGGAGAGATGGCTGAGTGGTTCAAGGCGTAGCATTGGAACTGCTATGTAGGCTTTTGTTTACCGAGGGTTCGAATCCCTCTCTTTCCGTACCCTCAACTAATTTACCAAAATTAATGAACACAATGTATCAAAGAACAACACATACTCAAATTCAAAAAGGTAGAACTCGAACCCTCTCGGTAATTTTGATATCGATTTGCTATTGCTATTCCCTGGATAAGTACTTTATCCGGCGTCCTTTTTTAGTTACTTTTTTTATGCGAAGGAAAGGGGGTAGGAGTAATAAAGTTGTCCAAACCTCTTCTTAGTTGAGTTAGGTTTAAGTTTGCCGAGAATAATATTCTACGACTAGCAATTCATTTATTTTCAAACCAATCGATTTACTCTCGATTATTTGATTGACTAATCCTTTATATTGGAATGGGTGAAGAGTCAAATGTTTTGGAACTTCCTCATGAGGAGATGAATTAAGATAGCTTTGAATCATATCTCTAGATTTTTGAGCATGGATCGCCGTAATAATATCGTGTGGTTTGCAGCGATAACTTGGTATATCTACTATACGGTCATTAACTAAAATATGTCTATGGTTAACTAATTGGCGGGCTTGGGGAATAGTCGAAGCCATACCCAATCGGAAAAGGATGTTATCCAAACGCATCTCAAGTAATTGTAGTAAAACCCGACCTGTTGACCCCTTGGCTTTTCCGGCTATACAAACATATTTTAGTAATTGTCGTTCTGTAAGACCATAATGAAAACGCAATTTTTGTTTTTCTTCTAAACGAATACGATATTGAGATTTTTTCCCAGAGCGCGATTGGTTTCTAAAATCGCTTCCGGCTCTAGGCCCTTTACTAGTTAGACCTGGTAAAGCCCCAAGACGACGTATTTTTTTGAAACGAGGCCCCCTATAACGCGACATGAAGACTCCTTTTTTGTTTGGACATAAACAAACTGAACTAAATAAATTGATAAATTAAGCGAGGCGAAATACAATAATAATAATACACTGAAGTATTGGCCTAAAAAGAATTAAGAAATGGATTGAATTGGAGTAATAGAATTACCATTTTTGATTTATGTATAGAAATGTATAGAAATCATTTTCTTTCTATATTAATTTATATATCATATCAATAGAAATAGAAATTTTTTAGAAAAAAAAAGAATCCTCTTTTTGTTCTGCCGAAACCGAATTCTTACTGTTTTTTTGCTAATTGAAATGGGGCATATAATAGGTCGGCAACCCTTGGAAAAAAGGGAAAAAGCCATTTCAATGTTCTTTGATTTCAAAAATACACTCTCAATCATGTGAAAATCAAAACAAATAGACAAAAGCCGGCTATCGGAATCGAACCGATGACCATCGCATTACAAATGCGATGCTCTAACCTCTGAGCTAAGCGGGCTCAAATAGAGCAAAAATTGTGTATGCATCGTAAACGAATAGGATATTTTTTTTTCGATTAATATGAATTATTCAGTATTAGCTATTCATAATAGCTATAGATTTCGATTTTTTGATATTGATCAATATTCTAGAAAATAATAATTAGTAATTAGATTATTTATTCTAATTATTATATTAATAAATTTGAGTGATATAAAATGGATATCCATTTTCTGTTTCTCAACACTTAACGTAAACTTCTTTCAATAAGGTATTTGAAAATGTTAATGTATTAGAATTCTAGGAATTCTAAAGAATTCAAAATGCTAACTAATTCAAATATTTCTAATAACAAATTTCAAAATTACTGAAATAATTAGTTTCGTTTTAGCTATAATCAATGATTGATATTTTTAATAACTAGATACAAATAGATACAAAATGATTGATATTGTATCAAATACCTTTTTTGAGTTATTTTCTCGGAAGTTAAAGACAAAAAAAGAATCTACCGTTCAAGTATTTCAAATGCATCAAAACAAAATAATGATAATAAGAGAGGCATATATATATTATGACATGTATCAATTTCTATTGAATTGCATAAACAGAAATGATAGAATCATTTTGGGTTGTATCAAATGTGGGTGTCGGCCTTGGGTATCCGATAGGCATTAAACAAAATAGGCAATAAATTCAAACAACACGACCCACTTTTTTAGTTTATAGAGTTTTGGTTTACATATAAATAGAAATCCAATCAAGCGGTATTTAATGAAATTCGTATTGAAAAAAAAATACACCGCTTTGATTTCAGCATAGTATAAAATAGGGGGATATGGCGAAATTGGTAGACGCTACGGACTTAATTGGATTGAGCCTTGGTATGGAAACATACGAAGTGACAACTTTCAAATTCAGAGAAACCCTGGAATTAAAGATGGGGCAATCCTGAGCCAAATCCTGTTTTACGAAAACCAACAGCAGTTCATAAAGCGAGAATACAAAAAGAATAGGATAGGTGCAGAGACTCGATGGGAGATGTTCTAACAAATAGAGTTTACCGCGTTAAGTTGGTAAAGGAATCCTTCTATCGAAACTCAAAAAAAGGGGGGGGCCGTATACATAGATATATGTACTGAACGCTATACAAACTGGATTAAGACGCTGCGAGTCTATATTGATGATTATATGAAAAATGAAAGAATTCTTGTGATGTGAATCGATTGTATTAACTTTAACTGGCAGAAAGAATCGAATCCTCATTGATTACATCATTTATAAATCAATTTACTCCAGAAATCTTTTGAAAAAAAAAAAACGGATTAATCGCACGAGAATAAAGATAGAGTCCCATTCTACATGTCAATAGTGACAACAATGAAATTTAAAGTAAGAGGAAAATCCGTCGACTTTAGAAATCGTGAGGGTTCAAGTCCCTCTATCCCCAAAAAAACATTTGACTCGTTAATGCTTTATCCTATTTTTTTTTCGTTTTTTTTGATATTTGATATAAGGATATCATTATTAGTCGTTTTATTTGTTAGTGGTTCCAATTTTTTTTCTTTCTTATTCGTTTTTTTCTTTCACAAAGTTATGTACCCGAGTGTATATTTTTTTGTATTAACCCAAGTTGGGTTTGGTGTTATATAAGGTACACACAAAGTAAGATCAATTCATTTTTGAATTGACATAGAACGAAGTCATATCATAAAATGAGGATGATATATTAAGTAAAATAATAGTCGGGATAGCTCAGCTGGTAGAGCAGAGGACTGAAAATCCTCGTGTCACCAGTTCAAATCTGGTTCCTGGCACATAATTCATTTGGATGAGTATCTATTCACCAAATACATTCATATATCCAACATAATGGATATGGATCGACATCCACATTTTTTTTTTGATATTTATGAATCCATATCCATATTCATTAATAGTATCGATTAGCATACATACTTAGCCATCGAAGTATCTGTAACTCTCATGTTATCCTTTGTATTATATTACATTTCAATTTCAAAATCGCTGACGAAAATTTCTAGATTTCTAGAAAGAGGATAAAAAGTATCCATATTCTCTCATATATAAAATCTGAAAATTTTATTCTCGTCTTTTTCTTTTGTTCCTACTCTACTCTGTCTGTTCTTCTTCAAGATCAAGAAGAACGTTACGACTTGATACATATATGTCTATGCAATACAGAATTGAAAGGTTCAATTAGTTGGTTGAGAGACCCGACCAAGCAAAAGTCGATTCTTAATAAGTTGATGGATAGGAATATCC